CGCGATGTATTGCCACTCGAAATCAAGACATTGGCATTGGACTTGTCAATCGATTCATAACCTTTCGGGCACAACCAATCTCTATTCGAACTCCCTTTACTTGTAGGAGTACATCTTGGATTTGTCGATTATGTTATGGTCGGAGTCCTACTCATGGCGACCTGGTTGAATTGGGGGAAGCCGTAGGTATTATTGCAGGTCAATCGATTGGAGAACCGGGTACTCAATTAACATTAAGAACTTTTCATACCGGAGGAGTATTCACGGGGGGTACTGCAGAACATGTGCGAGCCCCATCTAATGGAAAAATAAAATTCAATGAGGATTTGGTTCATCCGACACGTACACGTCATGGGCATCCCGCCTTTATATGTTCTATAGACTTGTATGTAACTATTGAGAGTGAAGATATTCTACATAATGTGAATATTCCACCCAAAAGTTTGCTTTTAGTTCAAAACGATCAATATGTAGAATCAGAACAAGTAATTGCTGAGATTCGCGCAGGAATATCCACTTTGAATTTTAAAGAGAAGGTTCGAAAACATATTTATTCTGATTCAGACGGAGAAATGCACTGGAGTACGGATGTCTATCATGCACCCGAATTTACATATGGTAATGTTCATCTATTACCAAAAACAAGCCATTTATGGATATTATTAGGAGGGCCGTGCAGGTCCAGTCTAGTCTACCTTTCGATCCACAAGGATCAGGATCAAATGAATGCGCATTCTCTTTCTGGCAAGCAAAGATATACTTCTAACCTCTCAGTAACCAATGATCAGGCGAGGCATAAATTAGTTAGTTCGGGTTTTTCTGGTAAAAAAGAAGATAGGATTCCTGATTATTCAGACCTTAATCGAATCATATGTACTGGTCAGTATAATCTCGTATATTCGCCTATTCTCCACGAGAATTCTGATTTATTGTCAAAAAGGCGAAGAAATAAATTCATCATTCCACTACACTCGATTCAAGAACTCGAGAATGAACTAATGCCCTGTTCAGGTATCTCGATTGAAATCCCCGTAAATGGTATTTTCCGTCGAAATAGTATTCTTGCTTATTTCGATGATCCTCGATACAGAAGAAAGAGTTCGGGCATTATTAAATATGGGACTATAGAAACACATTCAGTCATCAAAAAAGAGGATTTGATTGAGTATCGAGGAGTCAAGGAATTTAGGCCAAAATACCAAATGAAAGTAGATCGATTTTTTTTCATTCCTGAAGAGGTGCATATCTTGCCCGGATCTTCTTCCATAATGGTACGGAACAATAGTATCGTTGGGGTAGATACACAAATCACCTTAAATCTAAGAAGCCGGGTCGGTGGGTTGGTTCGGGTGGAGAGAAAAAAAAAACGAATTGAACTTAAAATCTTTTCTGGAGATATCCATTTTCCTGGCGAGACAGATAAGATATCCAGACATACCGGCGTTTTGATACCACCAGGAACAGGAAAAATAAATTCCAAGGAATCCAAAAAAGTTAAAAATTGGATCTATGTCCAACGGATTACACCTAGTAAGAAAAGGTTTTTTGTTTTAGTTCGACCTGTCGTCACATATGAAATAACGGACGGTATAAATTTAGCAACTCTTTTTCCACCGGATCCATTGCAGGAAAGGGATAATGTGCAACTTCGAATTGTCAATTATATCCTTTATGGAAATGGCAAACCGATTCGAGGAATTTCTGACACAAGTATTCAATTAGTTCGGACTTGTTTAGTATTGAATTGGAACCAAGACAAAAAAAGTTCTTCTTGCGAAGAAGCCCGTGCTTCTTTTGTTGAAATAAGGACAAATGGTTTGATTCGACATTTCCTAAGAATCAACTTAGTTAAATCTCCTATTTCGTATATCGGAAAAAGGAATGATCCGTCGGGGTCAGGATTGCTCTCTGATAATGGATCAGATTGTACCAATATCAACCCCTTTTCTTCCATTTATTCCTATTCCAAGGCAAAAATTCAACAATCTCTTAACCAACCTCAAGGAACTATTCATACGTTGTTGAATAGAAATAAGGAATGTCAGTCGTTGATAATTTTGTCATCAGCCAATTGTTCTCGAATGGGGCCATTCAAGGATGTAAAATATCACAGTGTGATAAAAGACTCAATTAAAAAAAATCCCCTAATTCCAATTAGGAATTCATTGGGCCCTTTAGGAACATGCCTTCCAGTTGAAAATTTTTATTCATCTTACCGATTAATAACTCATAATCAGATCTTAGTAACTAACTATTTGCAACTTGACAATTTAAAACAGACCTTTAAAGTGATTAAATTTAAATATTATTTAATGGATGAAAATGGAAAAATTTTTAATCCCGATCCATGTCGTAACATTATTTTAAATCCATTCAATTTGAATTGGTATTTTCTCCATCACAATTATTGTGAAGAGACATCTAAAATAATTAGTCTTGGACAGTTTATTTGTGAAAATGTATGTATAGCCAAAAATGGACCGCCCCTCAAATCGGGTCA